CACGTGGCTACGAACCACGGTGTCGGGGGTTCGAATCCCTCCTCGCCCACAACCAGCCCCATAGGTTCTTTACCACCCTTCGACGGTGGGAAGGCGGGCAGCAGCAATTATGATTGGAGGAGCGGACGCGAAGCTATGGAACTTGGTCCTTTTTCTACAAAGGCGTAAAGTGTGGGTCCTTTGCTAAGATAGAATAATATAGAATAATACCTGACTGCTTTGTTGACCTGACTGCTTTGTTTGTATAGTAAGCCTGATATTAACCAGCATATTCATCATGTTCGATCCTCTTCTTCACCGCCGCCGGGCTTTAGCAGAGTCTTAGCCACAATATGCAATATGCTCCTCATTCATCATTAATATGCTTGCTTGCAAAAATGGATGAAATTGTGGCAGTAGCTTTTCAAGAGAATTGATGACTGCATCTTTGACAGACTGCTCGTACATTACCTGAGTAGTTATTGGCTAGTCGAAAATAGCTAATTAGGGCTGTGGAACAGGATATTATCCCAGGTCTACGTCAAGATATTGACGGTATGCGGGGACCCTATCATCAATGATTTTCAACAAATAAAAAGATTAACGGTTTTACTAGCTAGTAGCGAGTCAAGCAAATAAAAGTCTTTACTCCGATTATACTCTGGCAATGCCATAAGAACAAAGAATGATGGATTTGCTTATCTTAGCTTTTCGGTACTCCAAAGAGACCGTTGTTTCCATTTGTTTTTATTGAGACTACTGGGAGTGAGTAAAGTACATCCTTATTTTCGTTTTTTAGCTATTCCGCATTAATACAAACAATGACAAGCAACGTTTTACCTACTCCTAACAGTCAAAGCGAGTCCTTAGAAGAAAAAAAGATATAGATCTCCTCAGGTAGGATTTGAACCTACGACCAATCGGTTAACAGCCGACCGCTCTACCACTGAGCTACTGAGGAACAATGCGGAAGGTTCGATTCTATATACATTCAAAGACTCTTGTTCTTTGAACCGACCTATGACCAGTGCATGCATGAACCGCTGAAAAACTCAAAGCTTTCTTCAGAACTTTGGGAACTTTGCGTGCACCCTACCCTCTATTATACGGAAAAAAGGTAACGATAGCAATCCCTTCGCCTCCCCCGGGAGAGCGGGGAAGAGGTAACGATAGCAATCCCTTCGCCTCCCCGGTAAGAGCCTCTGCTGATACAAGGAAGGGGAGGAAGCGGTCAACCATCACCATGATCTTCTCCACCGTCCCTCCAAGATGCATATCGATTGATTTCCACTCCATCCCATACCTGCAAAAGACAAAGGCAAAAGAAAAAGGGCCTGTTTTTATTCTAAAAGCTAGCAGGTAATGGTAGGATGGTTGTCTCAACATCCTTTACCTATTATCTTTCCGACTCTTCTCCATTAAGTCAAACAAATGAGTAAAATAAAGCAGACTATAGCACTTGGAACTGCTATTAAGTCACATAATTCTTTCTTTTCAATCAAGTAGGAGAAGGTCCCCCGTCGGTCCTTTCACCTCTCTTCTTACTCTATGCTGTATAGCCTTCGGATCATAGGCTGGTCGAATGCTAGAAGAACACGTAAGATTCTATCTGATCTGCCCCCGTGGGTTCTGGTGTGGATGAAGCGGTAAGGTAGTGGGAAGTTGGGAAGTGAGGGAAATCAATCCCTATTTTTTATTTATTTTTGTTCCTCCCCTCCCGGGAGGTTCAACCAAGGGAGAAAAACGAATCTTAAGGAAAAAAATCATGTTTATAATTTATTACTACTAATAATAAGATGATTGTACCAGATATGAATCCAAATAAATAGTAGGATATTCTTCCTCCTTCTCCGTATCTCGATCCTTCTCCACCGAACGAACCTGAAATACCGACGCCATTGACAATTCCATCGATGATCCATTGATCAAAAAAAGAAATTATTTTAGCTAATATTCGTGTACCTTTGATAAACACTATATTGTAATATCCATCTATATAACCTCGGGAATATGACCAATTATATAGAAGACTTGAAAAATGACCTAGAATTCCTTCTAATTGAAGATCAGTTTTTTGCCGTAGGTCTCGCGGAAAAAAAGGAATGGGTCCGTACAGAATGGAAGCAGTAAATATTCCCAGAGATGCTGTACCAACTGAAACAGTTGCATTTGCTATAAATTCTAATAACCAATTTTCATAATTTATTTGATTAGAAAGACTCAATGATGGATCTAGCCAATGAGATAATAAATCGGGACCCATTTCTTCTTGATAAGAAGGAACTCCTATAAATCCAACCAACAAAGTAGGTATTGTTAATATAAGTAAAGGAAATAACATTGTATTATCTGATTCTTTAGGATGCGGAGAATATTCCTCTCGAGAAGATTGAGTTGAAACAGAATTCTTGACATTTTTGTCACTAAATTCTTGAATATTTTCTGAAGGGTCAAATGATTCTATCCTATTCTGCGCAAGCGGCAATGCAGAATCCGTTTGTTTTTGACTAGATGTTCCAAATCGTGAATTTTCCCATGGAGAGACATAAGAAGAAATTAAATTTTTGGATGGATTGGCACGAAAATCTCCTTCGAGAGTAAGGAAATACATACGAAACGTATAAAATCCAGTTAATCCTGCTGTGAACCGGGCTATCCATCCAAGAATAGGAAAATATAACCAACTATCAGCAATAATTTCATCTTTAGACCAGAAACAAGCGAGAGGTGGAATACCACAAAGAGAAAGTGTACCTAAAAGAAAAGTGGTTCCTGTGATTGGCACATATTTTCTCAAACCACCCATAAGAGCTATATTTTGGCTTTTGTCGGGACAATATCCAACAATAGGTTCCATGGAATGAATTACTGATCCAGATCCGGGAGATGATAAAGCCTTAGGATAAGCATGTGTAATAAGATGAAACGAAGCGGCTCGATAGGAACCTATACCCAGAGCTAGCATCATATAACCTAATTGAGACATAGTAGAATAAGCTAAAACTCTTTTAAGATCTTTTTGAGCAAGAGCTACAGTAGCTCCTAATGAAGCTGTTACTCCACCTACCCAGGAAATTGAACTCATCACGAGAGGTAAAGTTTTAAAAAGCGGGAACATTCGAGCCACGAGAAAAATTCCTGCAGCTACCATAGTAGCAGCATGAATAGGAGCTGAAATAGGAGTAGGTCCTTCCATTGCATCAGGCAACCATACATGGAGTGGAAATTGTGCAGATTTAGCTACTGGACCCAGAGGGAAAAGAAGAGCACAAGGAGTAGCAAGAAATAAACTAACCTCATGATTAGCAAGCGACTCATTAAATCGTTCAAATAAATCCTCGAATTTGAAACTGCCTGTTATCCAATAAAAACCTGAAGTTCCTAATAATAATCCAAAATCTCCCACACGATTAGTTATAAAAGCTTTTTGACAAGCATTAGCTGCACTTGGTCGGGTGAACCAGAAACCTATTAATAAATAGGAGCACATTCCTACTAATTCCCGAAAAATATAAATTTGTATCGAATTGGGGCTGATAACTAGTCCTAGCATAGAAGCAGTGGAGAGACTAAGATAAGCAAAAAACCTGACATATCCTTGGTCATGGGACATGTAACTATCACTGTGAATCATAACCGTAACTCCTATAGTAGTAACTAATACTAGCATAATAGAAGTGAGTGGATCGATTGGATAACCTACTTCTAGAGTAACATCCTGATCGGGAATCCAAGACCATAAATACCGATAGGTGGGACTACCAGCAATTTGTTGCCAAAGAAGGTCGAAAGAAATAAACATAGCTATGCTTAGCAGTAAGGTACTGATAATGGCATATGTACGACGAAGACTCTTGGTTGCCTTCGGGAAAAGAAGCAATCCCAATCCTATAGTAATAGAAGATACAAGTGGAAGTAAGGGTATGATCCAACCATATTTATATATTGATTCCATATGAAATTTTTCCTATAAATATAACTCTTTATTCTAATTTATAATCTATAGTATTGGTGAGTACAATAAAATAATTTTTTTTTTTTTCATAGCAAGACTTGACAATAGATAAAACAATGGAAAATACTTGTTTTATTATAGTTATTTACCAATCCTACTTTTTTTAATATAACTTTTATTTATAAAATACATTTTATAATGAATGCATACGCAGTAATTGAAACTGGGGGTGAACAACTCCGAGTAGAACCAGGAAGATTTTATGATGTTCGTCACTTTGCATCGCTAAACCCGGAAAATTTAGGCCCGAATTCCAAAATATTGATTTATCGAGTATTAATGATTTGTGATGAATCTACAATAAATATTGGACATCCTTGGTTAAAAGGTGCAATGATTAAAGGGAGGATTTTACATTCCCGTCTCGATAACAAAATTACCGTTTATGGGATGCGTTCCAAAAAGAAAACACGACGTAAATTAGGGCATCGACAAAAATTAATTCGATTTGTCGTGGATTCCATCTGTTCGGATGTTAAGGATCTGTATAAACAAAAAGATTAGTTTTTATACCCTGAATTCAATATTTTACAACCAATTTTAGTATTTTAAAAGGATGGTCACCCTAGAGGTGGGTATACACAAGACAAACCATAGATATATGTTTTTGCACCAGTATTTCAGGATTGAGAGGTATTTATAATTGTGGCAGTACCCAAAAAACGTACTTCTAAATCGAAGAAGAAGACTCGTAAAGCTGTATGGACAGCAAAGGCTGATAAGGCTGCAGTAGAAGCTTTTTCACGAGCTCGATCTGTTTTGACTGGTCGCTCCAGTAGTTTCTACTATGCAGCAAATAATGATATTTCTAAATAAAGTGTATTCACTAGCTAGTATTTTGAGCGAATCACGACTACCATAGTAATTGCTTGTACTTAAATCAGAAACACAAATGCCACTTTTTTTCTTCATAGTATCACCACGAATATTACCTAAATACTAAGTTAGTATAAAAAGCTGCTTGGTCCACCATACAAAGTTAAACTATTCTAGATAAAATTATAACATATTTTACTTACTTCCCAATAATAGTCAACAAGCATAGTTTTGATTCCTTCCTACAAAAAAGAATATGGTTAAGTTATTCTAGTATCATTTAATGCTCCAGCCAATGATTAATTTATTTCAGCGCCTACCGCCTACTCCTCAGAATTAAGAACAAATTGATGATTAAAATTAAGAAAAATTTGATGATTAAAGTGATACTCTAGGTTCTAGTACAAACAGCTTCTTGTCCTATGATTTCCAAATGCATCCATCTAATGGTGCTCATCCACGATTATTGGTAAGATTCAATTATGTGGACAAACTTCGGATGGGAAAGCTATTCAAAATGAATAAAAAAAAATAATTTTCTGGAAAGGTAATTCAATATCAAAATGTCGATTCAGATCTTTTTTAAATCTAATATTGTGACGGCGGAAAAAAAATAGTTTAATAAAATTCATAAATTTTATTAAACTATACGACGATTTTGATAAAAATAATTTTTTTTCTTTGAGAAATCCGAGAAGTATTAGATATAAAAATCCTTCCATACTTTTTATTATTTTCCACAAATTGAATAAATTATTTTTATCTCAGATTAAAAAAGTTTTCAATTTTATGTTTAGTAACATAATATAAAATAATTATTAATTTTTTTTATTTTTTATCTCGGAGCAGTGGGATTTGAACCCACGACCTCCACCACCCCAAGATGGTACGCTACCCAGCTGCGCTATGCTCCGTTGCAACGAAATAAATTATTATACTCTTTTCCTTTATCAATTAATATAAATTGACTTCGCATTAACTCTCAAATTTATCAAAAAAAATTCGTTACAATTTAAATTGACATTTTCACCTAATTTATGTTATTATTCATTTTGATGGGCCGCCATGGTGAAATTGGTATACACGCTGCTCTTAGGAAGCAGTGCTTGAGCATCTCGGTTCGAATCCGAGTGGCGGTACTTCTTTATGCATGTAAAGGTATAAAATATATTGTGGAGAAACTTACTTATAAAATTCCATTATTCTATCCTATTTTAATTCCAAGATTAATTTTGTATCTACTCATTATAAATTTGCGGGATAGAATTCTATTATGAAATTTTATTCTTATTAGTTGATTCCGCATCAGAATGATTTTAAAGATTTAATTCATTATGATGATACTCGTCACTCTAGAACATATATTAGCTCATACACCTTTTTTTCTTCTCTTCTTTGCAACTCTTTCTTATTGGGGAACTTTGGTTTTTGCGAAGAACAATAAACTGAGTAGTTTAGGCCAAATAAGCATGATAATTGCTTTTATTTGTATTACAGGATTCTCACTTACTCGTTGGTTTTACTCTGGGCATTTGCCATTCAGTAATCTGTATGAGTCATTCATGTTTTTATCATGGAGTTTATGCTTGATTCATATAATTGTAGAAAATAGTATAATTGTAGGAAATAAAAGCAAAATTAATTGGTTGGGTACAATTACTGTACCAAGTGCAATGTTAACCCATGGTTTTGCTACTTTAGGTCTTCCCAGAGAGATGCAACAATCCACAGTCTTAGTACCTGCTTTACAATCTCATTGGTTAATGATGCATGTAAGTATGATGATGCTTAGTTATGCAACTCCTTTGTGTGGATCCTCATTAGCAATAGCTTTCCCAGTCATTGCATCGAAAAAACATGTGGAGATTCCAGTATTAGGTGCTAATACAAAGCCATATTTTTGGTTTTTTAGTCTTGAGGAGAATGATAAACAAAAAGAAAGTTTTTTATCAAATACTTCTGCTCCGTTATCTATTAATTATAATAAGAGCCAATTAACTCAACAATTAGATCATTGGAGTTATCGAATTATTAGTCTAGGCTTTCCTCTTTCAACTATAGGTATTCTTTCCGGAGCAGTTTGGGCTAACGAAGCATGGGGATCTCATTGGAACTGGGATCCCAAAGAAACTTGGGCTTTGGTTACTTGGCTCGCATTCGCAATTCATCTGCATACTAGAATAACTAAAGGCTGGCAGGGTAAAAAACCAGCAATTGTAGCTTCTTTAGGGTTTTCCATAATTCGGATCTGTCACTTAGGCGTTAATCCATCAGGAAAAGGTTTGCACAGTTATGGATGGTTAATCCGGGATATTATTCAGAATCGACTGGATGTTATTATCAAAATAATTTTGAAAATTCTATGGAAATATTTGGTGAAAAGTAAAAAATATTTCCATAGAATTTTAAGATTTTAAATAACTTCAGTTACTATTTAATCCTAATAAAAAGAGAATAGTGAGAATAAAAATTAAAACTATGATTATATGATTATACGATTATATGATTATACGATTATACGATTATATGATTAAATTAATAACAAGGTTTAAATTATGTCTGTGTTATTCTCAAAAATTGTGAGACAAAATGAATTCTACTTTACTATTGCATAGAGATAAAATCAGATTAGGATACAAACCTATGCCTATTGTAGGCAATAATAAGCAAATTGAAATAAAAATTTCTCGTGGTCCGGAATCCATAGCATGAGAAATTGAAAGGTTAGAAACTTTATTAAAATATCCATAGAACATTTGGCGTAACATGGATAATAAGTAAATAGGAGTTAAGATTATTCCAATTGCTTCTACTATAGTTATAATTATTTTGAAAGGAAGAGAATAGTTTTTACCACTAACTATTCCGGGAAAAACCATTGATTCTGCTGCAAAACCACTTGTACCCGGTAATGCAAGGGATGCCATTGAGAAACTACTAAACATGGTAAATGTTTTAGGCATTGAAGTACCTATTCCTCCCATTTGGTCGAGGAAAGGGGTACGTGTCCTATCATAACTTGTTCCTGCCAGAGAGAATGGCGCAGCACCAATTAATCCGTGAGAAATCATTTGTGAAATAGCTCCATTTAAACCTATATTTGTAACAGAACCAATTCCAATAAGTACAAAACCCATATGAGATATTGATGAATAAGCAATTCTTCTCTTCGAATTACGTTGACTTGAAGAGATTGAAGCTGCATAAACGATTTGAAAAGCTCCTACTATTACTAACCACGGAGCAAATATAGAATGAGCATGCGGTAGTAATTCCATATTGATCCGAATCAATCCATACCCTCCCATTTTTAGAAGTATTCCAGCCAAAAGCATACATGTGCTATAATGCGCTTCTCCATGAGTATCCGGTAACCAAGTGTGTAAGGGAAAGATTGGTAATTTTACAGCATAAGCTACGAAAAAGCTTAGATATAAAACTATTTCTAATGCTATAGGATAGGATCTATTAGCTAAATTTTGAAAATCCAGTGTTGGCTCATCGAATCCGTGAAGACCCATAGTTAAAGCTCCTATTAGGAGAGGGATGGAACCACCAGCAGTGTACAAAATAAATTTTGTAGCTGCATATAGACGTCTCTTCCCCCCCCACATAGATAAAAGTAAATAAACGGGAATCAATTCCAACTCCCACATGAGAAAGAAAAGTAAAATATCCTGAGAAGTAAATAATCCTACTTGGCCACTGTACATTGCTAACATTGAAGAGTGGAATAATCGTGGACTTCGAGTAACTGGCCAAGCTGCTAAAGTAGCTAAAGTAGTGACAAATCCTGTCAATGAGGTAAGCCCAATAGAAAATCCATCAATTCCTAATCTCCAATGAAAATCAATGATATTTATCCAGTTATAATCCTCTCTTAATTGAATGAATGGATTGTCAATATCAAAATGGTAACAGAATGTATGGGTTATTAGGAGGAACTCCAACAAGCAAATGCCCAAAGTATACCATCGAATAATTTTATTTCCCCCATTGGGGGAGGGAAGTAATGGAATTAATAAACCTGCGGGTATAGGCAAAAGAACAATTATTGTTAGCCATGGATAGTTGCTCGTAGTAAAGGTAGAGGGTACTCTTGCATGATGGAAAAACCCATATTCAAAAGTTGAGTATGAGTTTTTCCAAAATGAGTATGAATTTATATTGAATAGGTAAAATTTTTTTTCCAGGAAAAAAAATACAACAATTTTTTTTGAAGTCTACTGGTCAGTAGGCTAGACCCATACTGCGAGTTGTTTCGGATCCCAGATAAACACGTATACTCAAAAAATCTGTTGGACAGGCAGATTCACACCTTTTACAACCTACACAGTCTTCTGTTCTAGGAGCAGAAGCAATTTGATTAGCCTTACATCCATCCCAAGGTATCATTTCTAATACATCGGTAGGACAAGCTCTTACGCACTGGGTACAACCAATACAAGTATCATAAATTCTTACTGAATGTGCCATTGGATTAATTAACTTCCACTGATTAAGTATAATAAGCCTTAGATTGGGTAGGATCCTATAATATATTACCAATGGCAATATTTCCTGGGTAAAATTTCCTTGATAAACTTAATAAATAACTATTTTATATTTTTTAATAGAAGGAAAAAAAACTTTTATAATTAATTCTTGATTAGTATGACCAATAGTTTCAACTAGTAGCAGATAATATTAATCAATTTTTTTATAAAACAATCTTTTTCTTTATTAATCAAAATAACATATTTATTACTCTTATATACAATATAATATTTATAGATGGATAACCATATATATTTATCCGGATTAAATGAGTTATACCCCTGTTACCATTTCAACAAATTAAATTGATCGATACGAATTGATTCTCTATTACGGTAGATGGCTAAAACAATGGCTGATCCTATTGCTGCTTCAGCGGCTGCAACAGCTATAACAAAAACGGAAAGAATTTCCCCCTTTATTTGTTGAATGTCCAAATAATTGGGAAATGTTACAAAATTAACATTAACTGCATTGAAAATTAACTCAAGACACATAAGTGCTCTAACCGTGTTTCGACTCGTGATCAATCCGTAGATACCGATGCAGAACGGAAAAGCACCTAAAAGAAGTGCATGTCCAAACATAATGAATTAACTCCTAATATAACTTAAGTTATATCTTAAGTATAAACGAAAGTTATACAAAAGTATAAACAAAAGTTATACAAAGTTTTTAACTCTGGTATTTATCAAAATGGAAAATCATCTTTGGTCTTTAATGCTTCACTCTCTTCAGCTTCAACTGCTTCTTCTCGACGAGCCATAGTAATAGCTCCTACTGGAGCAACTAAAAGAATTATAGAAAGTAGTTCGAATGGAAGCGGAGAATCAGTTAATGGATGAAATCCAATACGTTGAACGTTATCTGTTAAAGGTTCCTCCACGATCTTGTTCGACAATACGATTAAAGATATTTTGGACCATGGTGTACTCAGAATTGCAGCAATTATTGAAAGAAAAGGACTTGTACAAAGTGCTAAAGCAGTACCATCTCCTACAGTCCAATATTTAAAAAAACGAAAATATTGTGGCTTGTTTATCAACATAACAGCAAATACAATTAAAACATTTATGGTTCCTACATAAATGAGAATTTGTACAGCAGCTACGAAATCCGCATTCAATAAGATATATAGGAAGGATATACAGACAGGAACCCACCCTAAAAGAAAAGCAGAATACACTATATTTGTGAATAAAACTACTCCTAAACTTCCTAGAATAACACCTGACTCTATAAGAAGCAGAATAGCCTTATAAAAGAATTCGGGTAAATCAATTACGCTCACAATAAAATAGAGTCCTCTTTATCACAAATTTATTAACTAACTCAAACAAGGAATTACCTTATTTTCGTATACTTCTTACCCTACATATAAAAGATACAAAATGAGAGTTATATACGTTACTATATCAAAAGTTGATTAAATAATAATTTATATTTTTACTTCTGATTATGAACCTAGTACAAAAAATTGGTAACGTTTTTTGAAGCAGAATGTCCATCCATAGTTCCTTTAGGCAATTTAGTTAATCCCGAAATAACTCTAATTGTAGAATCTTCAACCACTGATAAGGGCAAACGTCCTAAAGCAATCTGGTCATGATTCAATTCATGACGATCATAAGTGGAAAGTTCATACTCTTCAGTCATTGACAAACAATTTGTGGGGCAGTACTCGACGCAGTTTCCGCAGAATATACAAACTCCAAAATCAATACTGTAACTTGTTAATTGTTTCTTTCCTATGTTTTTCTCGAATTCCCAATCAACAACAGGTAAATTAATTGGACATACACGAACGCATACTTCGCAAGCAATACATTTATCAAACTCGAAGTGAATACGTCCACGAAATCGCTCTGATGGAATTAATTTTTCGTAAGGATATTGAACGGTCATAGGTAAACGATTCATGTGATCTAGGGTCACCATAAAACCTTGACCAATGTATTTTGCGGCTTGTATAGTTTGCTGGCCATAAACTTGGAGTCCTTCGACCATAGAAAACATGTTAAGTATCCTCGAATGAATTATTTGGTTTGTATCCCTTAACCCACGGCGAATCCAATGAATCTGTACATTTAAAAAAAATTACTCGAGTAAGTATTTCATGGTGAAGAAAGTTGAAAAGAAGCTGTTGGTAATGAATTACCCAAAGCAACAGGCAGGAGGAATTTCCAACCAAGATCTAGTAGTTGATCCATTCTTACCCTAGGTAGAGTCCACCTCGTTGCGATAGAAATGAACAGAAATGAATAAGCTTTGGCTAATGTAATAATGATTGCTATTGTGATACTAATAACCTCACTAGTTTCATCAGTTGAATTCCATCCCAATCGGTCAAATTTTGGTAAAAAGAAAAATGGGATGGGAGAATTCCATCCGCCCGAATAGAGAATCGTTGCAGATAATGAAGAAGTTAGTAAGTTTGGGTGAGAGGCAACATAAAATAAACCAAATTTAATACCTGAATACTCAGTCTGATAACCCGCAACCAATTCCTCTTCTGCTTCTGGTAAATCGAAAGGCAATCTTTCACATTCTGCTAGGGAAGAGATGAAAAAAGCTACGAAACCTATGGGTTGACGCCATGAATTCCATCCCCAAAAACCATATTTAGATTGTGCTTCAACTATATCAACTGTACTCAAGCTGTTAGATAATTATAGTCGATGTTAACATTACTGTTGACACCTCTATTCCAGAACCGTACATGAAACTTTAGCGTCATACGGCTCCTCAGTGGCTATTGGTGGAGAAAAAAAAACTTCAGCAGTCATCATTCATTCTTCCCCACAATAAGTTAAACCGATGAAATCCCGTCTGCTCTAGCGGCAGGAGCTTCTGGATTTATCTCAACCTTCACAGTTTCTCGTAAGCACTGGCTCGGATTTCTCGATAAAAAACTATAATATAATAAGTTTTGTCTTTCTTATACAAATTTAATTTTGTTAACTCTATAATCTGTTTAAGATTTTACTTCCCAAACGTAATTTTGAATTAATATCAATTTTTTGAATTATTATTATTTATTAGGGATTACAACTGTGAAAAGGATTACTTCGTTCCCGATAGTCATTTTAGAGTGGATGGGGATATACTTCAGATCGGGGTTCTAAGGAAGTACTACTTGGTCATCTCTACTAATGCCGAGTCCTTATCCTATTTTTGGGAATACTCAGAAAAAAAGCTATTTTTTCTTCTCCACCAATCTTTTGCGTATTTTAGTGTTCCTAACCATCCACTCCTGCTTGATTCGAAGTATGATGAGAAAAATTTCATACATCTTATCTTTTGCTCCCCCGCTGCCAGGCTCTGGTAACTTAATTTTTAACCTGGGGTACACAGTTCTCACTGTATTCTGCATGTTTTCACTCTTGTACGTAGGGGATGGGACTTGATTTTATTGCTGCAAATAAATAAGCTGTTTGATCTCACCCATATGACTATCCAGTTTTCGAGGATAGTAAAAAAAAGGACTATCCATTTAATTGACTTTGTCTTTCATTGAAAAAAGTAAATATTTGGTCAATACTTTAACGAGTCGCACGTGGAGATACTGATAATACACACAAAGCTAAAGGAATTTCATAACTAATAGATTGAGCTGCGGCTCGAAGACCACCTAAAGAAGAATATTTGTTATTTGATCCGTATCCCGCCGTAAGAAGTCCAAGAGGAGCAACACTTGAAACGGCAATCCAGAAGAAAACACCTATGTCTAGATCAGCCAGAATAATCCCATGTCCAAGGGGGATCACTAAATAACTTAAAAATACTGGTACGACCACCATAACCGGTCCAACATTGAATAGAAAGGAATCCCCCCTAGATGGAATAATATCTTCTTTTGACAGTAGTTTCGCCCCGTCCGCTAATGCTTGAATAATTCCCAAAGGACCAGCGTGTTCAGGTCCAATACGTTGTTGTACCCCTGCGGATATTTTTCTTTCGAGCCATACTATAACTGAAATTCCTATAGTAACTCCTAATGTGTAAGTGAGAATGGGGGTGATAATCCATATGAAGCCGAATAAATCTTTTGGAAATCCTAATTTATAAAATAGATCAATAACTTGTTCCTCAAGATTTTTATTGATCACCATCTTGACGATCAACCTCTCCCATAGTAATATCTATACTACCCAGAATTGTCATAATATCTGCTAGTTTAACTCCTTCCACTAGTTGAGGAAGAATTTGCAAATTTATAAAACCAGGTGGGCGAATTTTCCATCTCCAGGGAAAAGCACTGTCATCTCCCATTAGAAAAATTCCTAATTCTCCTTTAGGAGCTTCTACTCTTACATAATGCTCCTGCTTGGGTAACTTAAAGGTAGGGGAGGGTTTCCTACTGATAAACTGATATTCGAAATCATTCCATTCTGAGTTTTTTCCTCGATTCAGTCGTCGGGCCTCCAAATTTTCATAAGGTCCCCCTGGAATAACCTTTAAAGCTTGTTGAACAATTTTTACGGACTCTTTCGTTTCTCCAATTCGTACCAAATAACGAGCTAATGAATCTCCTTCTTCTTGCCGTTGAATCTGCCAATCCAATTCGTCGTAACATTCATAATGATCAACTTTACGAAGATCCCACTGAACTCCCGAAGCTCGTAGCATGGGACCGGATAAACCCCAATTTATTGCTTCTTCTCCACCAATAGTACCCACTCCCTCAACTCGTTTCAAAAAAATTGGATTGCGCGTGATAAGTCTTTCATATTCATTCACTTTTGGTAAAGAATAATTGCAGAAATCTGAACATTTGTCTACCCAACCGTAAGGCGAATCTACAGCTACTCCTCCAATACGAAAATAATTATGCATCATTCGCATGCCGGTGGCAGCTTCGAATAAATCATATATCGTTTCTCTTTCTCTAAAAATGTAAAAGAAAGGGGTTTGCGCACCAATATCAGCCATGAAAGGTCCAAGCCATAACAGGTGAGAAGCTATGCGACTTAACTCTGGCATAATAACTCTTATATAACTAGCTCTTTTAGGTACTTGAATATTAGCCAATTTTTCTGGCGCATTTACAGTTATTGCTTCTGTAAACATAGTGGCTAAGTAATCCCATCGTGTAACATAAGGAAGATATTGGATAATCGTCCTATTCTCTGCAATTTTCTCCATTCCTCTATGCAAATAACCAAGTATAGGTTCACAATTAGTAACATTTTCACCATCTAAAGTAACAATAAGTCGAAGAACACCATGCATTGATGGATGATGAGGACCCATACTTACTATCATGGGATTTTTCTCTGTAGCAAGCATGGTCATACGTCACTCCCCTTCGAATAAAATTATGAATGAATTATAATAATAGAAAAATTCCATTTATTTTTATTAGTATATAATCACAATAGACGTTTAGCTAAAGACTATAAAAATTTTACTGTTTTTGGTACACGAATACCCAATTGATTAATCAATTTTTCGTAACGAAGTAGACTTTTTCGACGCAGATAAACTAAGAGACGTTTACGTTTCCCTAAAATTTTCCACAAACCTCTCTGAGATGAATAGTCTTTGCTATGCAATTTCAAATGATAGGTAAGTTTTGAAACTCGATTAGTTAGATTATATACTTGAGATTCAACAGATCCTGCTTGTTCTTCAGAAACCGAGGATAAACGAATGAATGAATCTTTCTTTTTAGTCGTAGAAACAGATGCTCCTGGATTGTATTATAAAAAGGAATAACAATTTTAAATTATAATAATTTAATAGTTTTTTCAAGGAATGGATGAAATAGCAAAGTTTAATATTTAAAAATTTTCATTAGGTAAAACCACACTCTACTCAAAAATTATCACTGAAGAATTAAATAATTTTGTTTATCTTCAGATGAAAGAAATAAATAAAATTCTACTTATATGGAGAATTTTTATTTATTTTTAATGATTGGCAGGTAATCAGTAGTAGTAGTGATATTTCTCTTTCAATGGTTCAACCTCAGTATCTGCAACGCAATTCAATTATTTATAGATATCTATTAAATATCTATCTTGATCATAGTTACAAATAAATATTATTATTTATAACTAATGAAAAAAAAGATGAAATAAAGTATATCAAAATTTTAATCATGGATGGAGGGATACATACAAATTCTTAACATAGCGAATCGACTCCCATTGTTTGTGTGGAACCAAAACCTATTCATACAAGCCGGATCTTCTAATCGATAACTAGGCCGAAGAAAACGTTTAATTATTTGATTTTTATTTGCAGAATCCCCATCCTCCTCTATTAACTGTTCATAGCTTTGCCCTTTTATACCAAAGGTTCCTCTATCCAATTCTGCATTTCGATTCTCATCCCCCTTCAAATCCGGAGAATTTAATATTCTCAATTCCATACGGCGCTTTGGAAGTAGAATATCTTCAAGATTAAAATAACTTGATGAAATAGTTTTTCCTCCATTTTTTACAATTTCTATGCGCGGTGTAGATTCATCAAAAGTATTTAAATCTAATCTTCTTTTGAATCGATTCTTAAACTTTAGTAAAGTACTTATTGTCTTATACATCAAAATTTGGTCATCCAGTACTCGCGGTAAACGAAATTCTAAATTTTGAAATGTTTCCTTTACACTGTCCCCGCGAGTAGAGAAAACAAGTGCTTCTAGATTTTCGACTATATTAGCAGGAAGTGAAACGAATTTGTCTTGATTTTCAATTATAATTGTCAGAAAAGCGATATCTCTTAGTTTTTTTACAATTCTTTCCAATTCTTTAGATGTTCGCCTCCATTGATAAATAGATTCATGACATTCTCTATCTTCAAGTAATCGTTCATCCTTCAAACTTTTATTATGTTTTTCTGCTATAAGAGAAATTTCCGGTATAAGTATTACTTCACTTCCAAAAACCTTTTTTGCTTTCATAAGTTCAGGGAATAACCACAGCTTCATCTTGAATTCAAAATAAATTTTACTTTTATCATTCTCTTCATTATTGACTGATCGGCATTCACGTATTTCTCGAATACGATTATTAAATATGGTTTGTTCCCCTTCACTCTGCCACATTGGAAATTTTTTCATTTCCCTATTTTTTGCAAAATCAGGATAACTATAAGATAAAAGGTTATACTTGTGTCGTCTGTTAAGCTTTCCGATTCGTTCCCACGAGGAATATGTCATAAATGTATGAGGAATATCTTCATCAAAATGATTAGGAAATTTTTCTTCCATTTTCCAGTGCTTTGTCACCTCGTTTTTCCATGTTCGTGGTACAATCTTACACCAAATATGTGAAGGTAATTTACATCTATGGAGACATCGTAACCAATCCTTCCAATTCTCTTCACTCAAATTTTGTGGTTCCCCAACACCCAATATTCCTTTTTCATCCAAAATAACTTTTAATTTTTTTTCGTAATTTTCCCCAATGAAATAATATAAATTCCAGTATTTTAAGAAATTTTTTAAATAAGACTTATTTATTGTTTTTGATTGCCGTACCCCATGAAAAACATCTGCTTGAGATACCGAATCTATACCCTGATCAGAATTAAATTCTGGATCTTGCCCTTCCTTACCAGAAACAATGAAATCTTGATTAACATACTTATCATACTTTGTTTGTAAGCGGAAAATACTATTATAAGAATGAATTACTTCATTACAATTTATGAAAATATTCTTTACAAAATTAATCATTAATTTTATTTTGAATCGGATTAAATAAAAAATATTTTTTAAAACATTTCTATTTATTTCTTCGGAAAAAATATTTATTGAATTAATCCGTTCATGAATCAATTGCGTACTTTTCCTACGTAATCTTATAATTTGTTGATAAAATTTAATCAATATTTTTATCAATTTTAGTTTTTTCCCATCATTGGGATACTCATCACTTATTACTTTCGAATCGGTATTAGTTTGTACTTCATCAAAAAAGTGTTTAGTGATTCGCTCAATTTCATTACTATTTGGGGTTACACCATTTCCTGATTCTCGAGTAAATACTCCAGTTCCGTACTCAATTTTATTTGAATTTTGTAAAGAAAGATTGTTACTACTTTTAGGTGTAATTCCAATGGGTAATTCATCAAAAATTTCGTTATTTATTTTGAAATCCCCCTCTTCGTTTTTGTCTTTATCATCCGGTTCAAATTCAAATATATCGTTGTTTTTAGATTTATCCGCTCGGGTTTTCGATACTGCAGGAACATCAGATTCGTTATAAATATTAGACTTTTGTCCTAATGGAAAAAACTTGTAATAAATTTTAAAATTTTGTGTAATTTTCGAGAAAATTCTCTTCCGTTTTTTCCTCAATTCTTTAATGACAGGTTTCCAAAAAAAGGGTTGTTTCTTCGTATTACCAAAAGGTGAATCGGTTTGGTTTCCCCAGATTGTTAAATAACTATAATCAATTTTTTTCCTCTCCGCTGAAGTATATGAATCTTTTATTCCATCATACAAAAGAGTCTTTTCAATTTCATCTCCATCACCAAAATTTTTAATATCTAAATTATCTAGAAATTTCAATTGTCTTAATTTAGAATTATGCCAAGGTTTTAAATGAAAAGGATAAAGAATTTTTATTTGAAGACCCTCCCTATGCCATAGGCTCGGTAATTGGTGCACTGAAACCTCAGTACCATCATAATTACATTTTACATGAATTTCTTTACTCCATTCATTCCAATCTTCTTTCCATTCAGGAACTTGGAATAATAAAATACGACTAATATTTTTGGATATTATCAATACAGGTATTACTACATACTTTCTTAAGTATGATTGGATTACTAATGGAAAGCCCCTCCCCCAATGAGCCGATGCAAAATCCCATTTGTTTGCTATTGTAAGACGATCCAATTCTGTTTTTTCCGCAGCAAATACTTTTTCATCATCAGAATCTGAAAAAAAAGGTATTAATCCCTGCTTTATTTTTGTAAAAGGTGTAAAAGTTGATTTTGTATCTATCCTATTCGACACTTTTAAAGGAATTTTAAGTGGAGTGGTTTCATCCATTATTCTCAAAAAAAATGGAGAATGTGTTTTGAGTTGTAAGGAATTCCATATCAAGGTTTTACGTCTCCGGGCACGCATAGATCCTATTACAGGGTTTCGACGAAAATCTGATTGTTGCGAAAAACGTTTCACGATTCTAAATGGTTCATTTGTTTCAATTTCAATTTCTTGATCCACCGTTTCAAAAACATAATCAAAATTTTTTAATTTTCTGTAACGAACATCACTAAATGTAATACCTATAACATCAAACTTATAGTTTGCTAATTTCGAAGTCCATCGAGGCATTTCTTTTACAACGTCCTGAACTTGATATTCATTCCGGATCCCAAATGCCTGTGTCATCAAAAATAAAGTATCCCTTACTTTTGTAGAGCTATTCAAAAATAATTTTTTCCAATAATTTAAAAGTTTATGCCATTTGATGTTTTCCAAATACCTAGAATAATAATCTCGTTTTTTAGAAGAAAGATTTAAAACATGTTCCCAGTTAATACTCGATTTCGTAGTTGTCCGTTCATGCAAATCGTTTGTATGTTCGGCTACTGTTGCAAATAATTCCGAAGAAATATTTTGCTCATCTAAAGTTACTAGTGTTTGTTCCTCATAAAAATCAACTTGTTTTAAATTTGTTCTAGGTTCTTCATCGTTTGATACTTCCTTAGCAATCAAATTGAATGAATTAAAAGCATCTGGGGTTAATGGTTCCCAAGGTAGTGATAATTTTTTGCGTTCCAATCCTTGCCAGCAAATATAAATCCAATCTTTGAGTTTATTATTCCTTTCGGATATATTCAACATTATTTGTCTTCTCGTCGATTCGAGAGGCTTTTCATCAAAAATCCAGGGTGACTCCGATATTGCAATTTTTCCACGGAATCCTTTATTTAAAAAAGGATCATAAGTCTTAATAGATACATTTTCTTTATGATCGCATAATTCATTTCTGTATTCGGTAACGTTTATCATTAAGAATCTATTGTCTAGAGCTTGAACCCTATTCGTTAATCCATCATTTGAATTATTCTTTCCTTTTTCCTCAATATGAATCCATTTATCATAAATATCTTCAGATGACGGAGAAATCTCTGAAATATTTAAATATTCTTTTAGATCTTTTTGAAAGGTTGAGGAACTAGGTAAAGATGTAAAAGATATTCTTTGTCTTCCATCACTTGAACATGTGTCAAAAAAATATTGAGATACTTGTTTTTTTACGGGACTATCACCGTTGGGACCATTCTGAATATACCGAAACGGTCGGTTCCACTTACGATAATCAAACAAAACAGTAGGCCATGGTTTATTTAACCATAACGATTTTACAATTTGATTTTCGTCTGATTCGAATCCATCATGTATTTTTTTAGTAAAAAGGGGTACCGGAGCTCTGCCCAAGTATAATAAACGAAGAGCTAAAATAATAATACTAAATATTTGATTAATTCTACTTTTTATCAAAGGATAATTAACAGATGAATCACGTTCTATACGAACCACAAGCAATTTAATTAGATTTATGAATAAAGTGTAACCACCTAACCAGCCAAAGGAGCTACTTATTACAAATGAAATTTTGTTGCTATAGCGAAAAATAAAAAGGTTTAATGATCTTGCGAATACGGGACTTGGTAGAATTACAGGATTTAATAATGATAAAATAAAACTATCTAAAAATATTTGACGAACTTGAGCATCATTAAGTGATTCTACCGGATTTGGGGGTTGATCATATAAAAGATCCTTGGTTCGGTACCAATAGAATAACATGTATGGTAAAACTAGCAAAGTTATTGCATGGGGTTTCAACAACATAACGTAGATGGGCCAATAGTATATTGACAAATTTGTTATTAGTTGCCCCACAATCGAACCGCTTACAGCTAGTGTACCCCCAGTATTTCCTCCTAAAAGAAAGGCTCTTATCGTTAGAATTTGGGAAAGACCAATGGGTAATGCTGCAAGGAATCCATAATAAAGTCCAAATAATGTGAGTGAACCTGAAATATTTGGAATTGGACCCGAAATATTTATCCATGATATCAGAACCCATAATACAGAAAGCAGTAAGGGAATACTTGTTATCGTAGTGAAATACCTTTCTCAAGAGCATAAAAAGGGAATGGAATAAATTCCATAATCTTTTTTAATTTATAAACATAAAAGTAGGGTCCATTAACGTTCATTTTTTTGACAAAGTATTACCCTATTCAAGAGCATGGAAGGAATTCGAATAAATTCCATAATACTTTATTAATGAACAATGAATAGGGTCAAGTAACGTTCATTTTTTAAGATAAATTTTAAGATAGAGTATTATCCTAATTTTATCATTAATTAATAACCTCTTATTATTTTTTATTATTATTAGTAGTAACCACTGCTCAATACAATTATATTAGAAAAACTTATTCCTTATTAATAAGTTTTTTTCACAAAATTAATTATTAATTTAATGAATTGTTGTCCTTCCTTACTAAATTGGTCCAATCAAAGTTTTTAAAATCATTGTTATCTTTCAAGGGACGTATAATAAGTTTAAGAATCTCCTTTGCATTAGTAAATCCATGAATTTGAGCAAAGGTAAATTCGATTGACCACCTTGTATTAATTCCTCTTGCCTGTAATGGATTAGCATGAGCCATTCCAGTGAAGACTAAGTCGGGTTGTAATTCATACATACGTTGTAATTGATTATAATTGTCCGGTTTTTCCACAATTCGTGGCATGGGTATACGCATGTCCCTACATGTATTTTGTAAAAAATATAATTCAGCGGCTTGATATCTTTTGTCCATATAAGGAATACCAATTTCATAAACAGTCATTCCACATCTAATTAAAAATCGTGCTAGAGATATTTCTAGGGGGTTATCACCCATAAAAAAAACAGATTTTCCACGTACTTGATCAAGATAATTTTCCAAACTATCCCACACTTTTTTTTCCCTTTTTTCCAAACCTTGAGCTTCAATGCCGAATACGGAACAAATTTTTTCGATCCAAGCACGTGTTCCATCAGGACCAATAGGAAAAGGTGCTCCAATTAATTGACACTTCCGACGTCGCATCAAACTTGTAGCTGTACGACTTAGGAATGGATTAACACCACAAACATAAACTTCATCACCTAGTGACGGAAGATTGTTATATCTTTCAGTGGGTATCCAACCCGATATTTGAATGGATTGTTGTTTCAATTCTGAACTGGGTTGGTGAGCAACGGCTGAAGGTAGGGATCCAAAAAGAACTAAAGGAGGATTTTTTTGCGAACCTACAACTGTTTTTTCTACGTTTTCATCATTAGGAGGAAGAAAAGAAAAAAATTCTTGTAATTCTTCATCTTGTACCGGTTGATTCTGCCCACCAACAGATGATTTTCGTTCTGGACAACGGTGTGTCACAGCAGCTAGTACTGTATCTTCTCCCTGAGTAAAAGCATAGTCAAGTCCATTTGCTCTTGCTACTACAATGGGTACTCCAATTTCCGCTTCTAGTTTTGGTGCTATGCCCTCCAAATCCATTTTTATTATTTCCGTGGTACAGGTACCAATCCATATAATAACACTAGGATTTCTATTCTTAATTATTTGAATACACAATCTTTTTGATTCTCCATAATCATTTAATTGAGCTGGAACATCTCCCTCTTCCAATTCCGCCATAGCATAACGCGGTTCCGCAAAAATCATAACTCCAAGGGAATTTTGTGAAAAATAACCACATGTCTTTGTACCTACTACTAGGAAAAAACTATCTTCAATTTTTTGGTATAACCAGGCTACGCAGCTAATAGGACAAAAAGTATGATAATTACCTGTTTCACATTCGAAAGTGAGAGTTTCAGATATTTCCACCGCCATAGAGGTATATTTCCTAGATTTATAAACAAAATGATTTAGGTCTTGAATCAGTACTACAGAATCAAGCAAATTTTCTTTATTCTCTTGTTCTTCATCCCCAACAGGATTTAAGTAAAAATCGGAAAGTAAACTAAATAATTCTCGATCGGAAATTTCTTTCGGTATAATTCCCTCTGGTTTAGACAGTATCTGATCTGCTGTATTTAAATAAAAATCACAAACATAGTTAAGATAAGGTTGAGATTCAACCATTTCAAATAAAGTTTTACCTTTTATTCTAGATACTCGAATGTCTTCAATAAGAGGTAATACTTCTAATATGGGCATTGGACGAACTTCTACATATTTATCAATAAGATCTCTCTCCGATGTGCGATTCCCAACCAAGCCTGCTAATCGAAGTGGGTGTGTACGCGTACGGGCTTTTTCTCTAACGGAAGCAGCAATACGATTAGTCGCAAATAAAGCATCAAATCCATTGTCTGCAATGATAATACAATAATCCGCATAATTTAATGGAGAGGCAGAACCTCCACGAACTGCATCACCCAGTACATCAAACAGAATAATATCATATTCATAAAAAGCATTCAATTCTTTTGACAATTTAACAGTCTCCCCCACTACGTATCCTCCGCATCCAGCTCCTGCGGGCGGTCCTCCTGCTTCTACACGATCAACTCCTCCATAACCTTTATAAATAGCATCTTCAGGCCAAACATCCTCATAATGATAATCTTTGATTTGTAAAGTATCTATAATAGTGGGTATGAGAAATCCCGTGAGGGTAAAAGTACTATCATGTTTGGGATCACACCCAATTTGTAAAACTCGTTTACCCCGTCTTGCCAAAGCGATCGAAATATTACAACTTGTGGTTGATTTACCGATTCCACCTTTTCCATAAATTGCTAATTTCATTTTTTTGACCTACTCGATACTCAAAGATTAACCATTTTGGTCATACTCTAATTAGATCCTAGTATTATTAGGTATCCAATCAATAAGTATTGTATCTATTACTACTACGGATTTATCAGTTTATGTACAATATTATAACATATTATAATTAGTTTGTATTTAGTGGAATTAAGGTTGAATAAATAATGGAATGAAGGCAACCAAGAGTCTTCGTCGTACATATGCCATTATCAGTACCTTACTGCTAAGCATAGCTATGTTTATTTCTTTCGACCTTCTTTGGCAACAAATTGCTGGTAGTCCCACCTATCGGTATTTATAAATTATTTTGGTTTTAAATATTCTTATTATTCCTAATCATTTTGGTCTTGGATTCCCGATCAGGATGTTACTCTAGAAGTAGGTTATCCAATCGATCCACTCACTTCTATTATGCTAGTATTAGTTACTACTATAGGAGTTACGGTTATGATTCACAGTGATAGTTACATGTCCCATGACCAAGGATATGTCAGGTTTTTTGCTTATCTTAGTCTCTCCACTGCTTCTATGCTAGGACTAGTTATCAGCCCCAATTCGATACAAATTTATATTTTTCGGGAATTAGTAGGAATGTGCTCCTATTTATTAATAGGTTTCTGGTTCACCCGACCAAGTGCAGCTAATGCTTGTCAAAAAGCTTTTATAACTAATCGTGTGGGAGATTTTGGATTATTATTAGGAACTTCAGGTTTTTATTGGATAACAGGCAGTTTCAAATTCGAGGATTTATTTGAACGATTTAATGAGTCGCTTGCTAATCATGAGGTTAGTTTATTTCTTGCTACTCCTTGTGCTCTTCTTTTCCCTCTGGGTCCAGTAGCTAAATCTGCACAATTTCCACTCCATGTATGGTTGCCTGATGCAATGGAAGGACCTACTCCTATTTCAGCTCCTATTCATGCTGCTACTATGGTAGCTGCAGGAATTTTTCTCGTGGCTCGAATGTTCCCGCTTTTTAAAACTTTACCTCTCGTGATGAGTTCAATTTCCTGGGTAGGTGGAGTAACAGCTTCATTAGGAGCTACTGTAGCTCTTGCTCAAAAAGATCTTAAAAGAGTTTTAGCTTATTCTACTATGTCTCAATTAGGTTATATGATGCTAGCTCTGGGTATAGGTTCCTATCGAGCCGCTTCGTTTCATCTTATTACACATGCTTATCCTAAGGCTTTATCATCTCCCGGATCTGGATCAGTAATTCATTCCATGGAACCTATTGTTGGATATTGTCCCGACAAAAGCCAAAATATAGCTCTTATGGGTGGTTTGAGAAAATATGTGCCAATCACAGGAACCACTTTTCTTTTAGGTACACTTTCTCTTTGTGGTATTCCACCTCTCGCTTGTTTCTGGTCTAAAGATGAAATTATTGCTGATAGTTGGTTATATTTTCCTATTCTTGGATGGATAGCCCGGTTCACAGCAGGATTAACTGGATTTTATACGTTTCGTATGTATTTCCTTACTCTCGAAGGAGATTTTCGTGCCAATCCATCCAAAAATTTAATTTCTTCTTATGTCTCTCCATGGGAAAATTCACGATTTGGAACATCTAGTCAAAAACAAACGGATTCTGCATTGCCGCTTGCGCAGAATAGGATAGAATCATTTGACCCTTCAGAAAATATTCAAGAATTTAGTGACAAAAATGTCAAGAATTCTGTTTCAACTCAATCTTCTCGAGAGGAATATTCTCCGCATCCTAAAGAATCAGATAATACAATGTTATTTCCTTTACTTATATTAACAATACCTACTTTGTTGGTTGGATTTATAGGAGTTCCTTCTTATCAAGAAGAAATGGGTCCCGATTTATTATCTCAT